GCTACTGCAAGCAGTACTACACCTTTGATCATCATGAAATATCGATTGCTTGTTGAACCCTGTGAATCGCGTGAAAGTAGGATACTCCAAATTCGGGGATCAAAGAGTTTCATAAAACGTTCTTGGTGGAAAAAAATGTAAGTGAAAGATCTCACGGAATTGAATTTGGTCCACGAATCTAATAAATAGTGAGAATTCTTGATCTCTCTCAATACCTCTCTCAATTCGAAGATCCAGTGTTGTAATGGATGTCGTGTCACTGCGTCCTCTTTCATATTGATTGACTCCTCCTAAGGATTTTATTTAAATTGAATTTGTTTATTTACGATGTACCACGATCCCCGTTCGGCGGAACGGTTAAAGCGCCCAACTCTTAATTGGCGTATATGAGGGTTCGATTCCTGCTGGATGCACGCCAACGGGAACGTTCAATACGTCTATTGGAATTTGGTTATTTACGATGTACCACGATCCCCGTTCCGCATCCATGGCTGAATGGTTAAAGCGCCCAACTCATAATTGGCGTATGTGCGGGTTCAAGTCCTGCTGGATGCACGCCAACAATACGTCTATTGGAATTTGGTTATTTACGATGTACCACGATCCCCCTTTCGCATCCATGGCTGAATGGTAAAGCGCCCAACTCTTAATTGGCGTATGTGCGGGTTCGAGCCCTGCTGGATGCACGCCAACGGGAACGTTCAATACGTCTGTTGGAATTGGCTCTGTATCAATGAAATCTCATCATCCAGACATAATGAATTGGTATGGTATATTCATACCATAACATATGAACAGAGCAAGAAATCGAATTCTTATCGATACTGGAACTCATACGGAGGAAAATCCATTTATGGATTCGATTATTTTATTTATATATTTATTATATTAGATTAGATTAGGCTAATAACTAAATACGGAGGAAAATCCATTTATGGATTCGATTATTTTATTTATATATATTTAGATTAGGCTAATAACTAAATAAGATAAGGAGGAAAATCTATTTATGGATATGGATGGAATCAAATATGCAGTATTTACAGACAAAAGTATTAGGTTATTGGGGAACAATCAATATACTTCTAATGTCGAATCAGGATCAACTAGGACAGAAATAAAGCATTGGGTCGAACTCTTCTTTGGTGTCAAGGTAATAGCTATGAATAGTCATCGACTCCCCGGAAAGGGTAGAAGAATGGGACCCACTATGGGACATACAATGCATTACAGACGTATGATCATTACGCTTCAACCGGGTTATTCTATTCCACCTCTTAGAAAGAAAAGAACTTAAAAAAAAAAAAGAAAAAAAAAAAATAACATAAAATTAAAATAAAGCATCACTTAATTTAATAACTACTATACTTAATAACATAACTACTATACTTAACTTAATAACACGGCAATAAATTTATACAAAACTTCTACCCCGAGCACACGCAACGGAGCCGTCGGTAGTCAAGGGAAATCCAATCCACGAAAAAATTTGATCTACGGACAGCGTCATTGTGGTAAAGGTCGTAATGCCAGAGGCATCATTACCGCAAGGCATAGAGGGGGAGGTCATAAGCGTCTATACCGTAAAATCGATTTTCGACGGAATGAAAAAGACATATCTGGTAGAATCATAACCATAGAATACGACCCTAATCGAAATGCATATATTTGTCTCATACACTACGGGGATGGTGAGAAGAGATATATTTTACATCCCAGAGGGGCTATAATTGGAGATACCATTGTTTCTGGTACAGAAGTTCCTATCTCAATGGGAAATGCCCTACCTTTGAGTGCGGTTTGAACTATTGATTTACGTAATTGGAAGTAACCAATTAGGTTTACGACAAAACCTAGAAATCGATCACTGATCCAATTTGAGTACCTCTACGGGATAGACCTCAACAGAAAACTGAAGAGTAACGGCAGCAAGTGATTGAGTTCAGTAGTTCCTCATATAAAATTATTGACTCGAGAGATATAGTAATATGGAGAAGACTAAATTGTTTGAAGCACCGACAGAGCCGGAAGCGCCCCCTGTTTCAAAGAGAGGAGGACGGGTTATTCACATTTCATTTGATGGTCAGAGGCGAATTGAAAGCTAAGCAGTGGTAATTCTATCCCCGGGAAAAATAGATATGTCTCCTACGTTACCCGTAATATATGTGGAAGTATCAACGTAATTTCATAGAGTCATTCGGTCTGAATGCTACATGAAGAACATAAGCCAGATGAAGGAGCGGGGAGACCTAGGGTGTAGAAGATCATAACATGAGGGATTCAGCAGATTTGGATTCCTATATATCCACTCATGTGGTACTTCATCATACGATTCATATGAGATCCCTCTGTCTAGATATCATCATATACATCCAGAAAGCCGTATGCTTTGGAAGAAGCTTGTACAGTTTGGGAAGGGGTTTTGATTGATCAAAAAGAAGAATCTACTTCAACCGAGATGCCCTTAGGCACGGACATACATAACATAGAAATCACACTTGGAAGGGGTGGACAATTAGCGAGAGCCGCGGGTGCTGTAGCGAAACTGATTGCAAAAGAGGGTAAATCGGCCACATTAAAATTACCGTCTGGGGAGGTCCGTTTGATATCCCAAAACTGCTCAGCAACAGTCGGACAGGTGGGTAATGTGGGGGTGAACCAGAAAAGTTTGGGTAGAGCCGGATCTAAGCGTTGGCTGGGTAAGCGCCCTGTAGTAAGAGGAGTAGTTATGAACCCTGTAGACCATCCCCACGGGGGTGGTGAAGGGAGGGCACCCATAGGTAGAAAAAAACCCACAACCCCTTGGGGTTATCCTGCGCTTGGAAGAAGAAGTAGAAAAAAGAATAAATATAGCGATAGTTTTATTCTTCGTCGCCGTAGTAAATAGGAAAATATTAAAAATAGAATACGTTTCCTCGTCTTTACAAAAAAAAAAAAAGATAGGAGTAATTAGCCGTGACACGTTCACAAAAAAAAAATCCTTTTGTAGCTAATCATTTATTGAGAAAAATTTCGAAGCTCAACATGAGGGCAGAAAAAGATACAATCGTAACTTGGTCCCGGGCATCTACCATTATACCCATAATGATCGGCCATACAATCGCTATTCATAATGGAAAGGAGCATTTGCCTATTTATATAACAGCTCGTATGGTAGGTCACAAATTGGGAGAATTTGCACCTACTCTTAATTTCCGGGGGCACGCGAGAAACGATAACAAATCTCGTCGTTAATGTTAATTAATAAAAAAGTGAATATGGGTGCTCGTCGTTTATTGGTATTGGTGGGAGGTGAATCTTATGATAAAGAGTGACCCGGATGTAGAAGTATACGCTTTAGGGCAACATATACGTATGTCTGCTCATAAAGCGCGAAGAGTTATTGATCAGATTCGTGGGCGTACCTACGAAGAAACACTTATGATACTAGAACTCATGCCTTATCGAGCATGTTATCCCATTTTTAAATTAGTTTATTCGGCAGCAGCAAATGCTAGGCACAATAGGGGTTTCAACGAAACGGCTTTAATCATTAGTCAAGCCGAAGTTAATGAGGGTACTATCATTAAAAAGGCAAAACCCCGGGCTCGAGGGCGTAGTTATCCGATAAAAAGGCCCACCTGTCATATAACTATTGTATTGCAAGATATATCTAAAGATAAAAACTATTTCATATGGTTAAGAAAATATGGATGGGTATATAAAGATAAGTATACAGATGTCAGAGAAAGGTATCTATATATGTTGGATTTTGAGCGATATTATAATAAAAGGATGATGATATGGGCTAATAGAGAAATGATATGGCCTTATAGAGACAGCGAGGTGTTATGGGACAAAAAATAAATCCACTAGGTTTCAGGCTTGGTACAACCCAAAGCCATCATTCTGTTTGGTTTGCACCATCAAAAAGTTATTCCGAGGGTCTCCAGGAAGATCAAAAAATACAGGATTATATCAAGAATTATGTACAAAAAAATATGAAAATATCCCCCGGTGTCGAGGGAATTGCACGCATAAAGATTCAAAAAAAATTGGATCTTATCCAGGTCATAATATATATGGGATGCCCAAAATTGTTAATAGAGGGCAGCCCGCGAGGAATCGAAGAATTACAGAGCAATGTACAAAAAGAAATTAATTCTGCGAACCGAAAAGTTAACATTACTATCAAAAAAGTTGCAAACCCTTATGGACAGCCTATTTTTCTTGCAGAATATATAGCCGTACAATTAAAGGATAGAGTTTCATTTCGAAAGGCAATGAAAAAAGCGATTGAATTAGCTGAACAAGCAGATACAAAAGGAATTCAAATACAAATTGCAGGGCGTATCGACGGAAAAGAAATTGCGCGTGTCGAATGGATCAGAGAAGGTAGGGTTCCCCTACAAACCATTCGAGCGAAAATTGATTATTGTTCCTATACATTTCGAGATATCCATGGGGCATTAGGAATAAAAATTTGGATATTTGCAGATGAGGAAGCAGATGAGGAATAAGGGTCCTTTCGTTGTCTTTCTGATCTATCAATTTGTCAATTGAATAAAAAATAACAAACTCCTTCATTTTTTTCGTTCAATCAAAAAAAAAATTAGAATTCTTAAATTTAATTATTTAATTCTATAGGGTTGACTAATAATTCGATTGCCTCCATATAATTGCTATGCTTAGTCCCAAAAGAACCCGATTTCGTAAACAACATAGAGGAAGGATGAAGGGGGTATCTTATCGAGGCAATCGAATTTGTTTCGGTGGATACGCTCTTCAGGCGCTTGAACCCGCTTGGATCACATCTAGACAAATAGAAGCGGGGCGACGCGCCATGACACGATACGCGCGTCGTGGCGGAAAAATATGGGTACGTATATTTCCAGACAAATCGGTTACAGTAAGAGCTACCGAAACACGTATGGGTTCGGGGAAAGGATCCCCCGAATATTGGGTATCCGTCGTTAAACCCGGTCGAATACTTTATGAAATGGGTGGAGTATCAGAAATTG